CAGAAGGATTCTTCGGATCTAGTCAGACCATTCCATTCTATTGACAATTCCAAAAAACGGTTCATACTATAAACATAGTAGTAGGTCGGGCGGGGATGCCCCCATCGTCTAGTGGTTCAGGACATCTCTCTTTCAAGGAGGCAGCGGGGATTCGACTTCCCCTGGGGGTAGGGTACTACAAAACTAAGTTGATTATGGCTTATCCATAAGTCTCGAATTCGAATGGATTCTTTCTGGGTCGATGCCCGAGTGGTTAATGGGGACGGACTGTAAATTCGTTGGCAATCTGTCTACGCTGGTTCAAATCCAGCTCGGCCCAAAAATTCGCCGAGCCCTACGAGATGAAAGAAAAAATTTCTTTTGGACTCCAGAAACATGCCTAATCCGGATACGGGGGAATAAAGAAAAGAATCTACTTTTCTGTTATATCTTTGTTTATTTGTTCCCACAATATTCTGATCTTTCGAATGATCTAGATTCATATCCTGATTTCGAAATAGAAAAAAGGGAGGGAGTTAAAGAAAAAATAGTTTCATTGAAAGAGGGCTTCTCAATCGATTTGACAATAGAATGACTAGTAATACGTGTCATTTTCACTAAAGTCCATATCCCTGGAATATCCATATACTGCGCGTGACTCTCTTCTAACACGGCGATTCGAACTTGAAATGGTTTGAATGAAAGCAAATGATAGGCTGTAAACCTTATTTCCTGGGGATTGTAGTTCAATCGGTCAGAGCGCCGCCCTGTCAAGGCGGATGCTGCGGGTTCGAGTCCCGTCAGTCCCGACCTAGAATCGGCGGAATCCATCAATTCATCTTTCTATTTTCTGTAATGTAAATAAGTACCAATGCCGAGACCTATGTAATGTAGATTGGTATGCTTGTTGGCAGTACTATATTCAGGATTCCAAGAGAGACCATACTGGTCTGGCTTTTTTTTTTTTTTTGATTCCTGCTCTGTGAAATGGAATACCCATCTGTTTTCCGAGAACCCATAACAAAACCAAAATTGGATTCGTTTATTGTCTGATACAAAAGGAACTTAACCTTACCCGTTTTACTCCGATAGAATCTGAAAACGACCCCCTTTCGAGCTCCGATTTTAGGTAAGCTCGGGCCATAATTGGAAAGAATAGATTCAGGTTTCCAAGAGAGACCATACTGGTCTGGCTTTTTTTTTTTTTTTGATTCCTGCTCTGTGAAATGGAATACCCATCTGTTTTCCGAGAACCCATAACAAAACCAAAATTGGATTCGTTTATTGTCTGATACAAAAGGAACTTAACCTTACCCGTTTTACTCCGATAGAATCTGAAAACGACCCCCTTTCGAGCTCCGATTTTAGGTAAGCTCGGGCCATAATTGGAAAGAATCTATCTCAGTCAAATTGCACACTGCATTTTTGCTAATTTGTGATCGATGTGTTTCAATCTAAGGAAAGAATAGATTCCTAAAAGAGACATCAAAGAAAGATCTACCCCGCCCTCTTTTCTGAGTGAGGGAATGCACCATTTTTATTCCTATTTGAAAAGGGGTCTTATCGAGGAAAGAGCAAACTCAAATAAAAAAAGAGTGAACTTCTCGAAATCTTCGAGATTTTAGACCGGGATCCCTCTTTCTCACACCTCTTTGTCTGTCAAGAAAATAAGATCCTAAAACCCTTAGTTTCGAACTTAACTCCTTCTTTTTTTCATTTCCGTTCTACTGTTTGTGACTAATGGAAGACGGGTCAGATGATACCTTATCCGATGATTGGATAAGGAAGACCCTAAAAAAGAGTGGAAAAAATGAAAAAATCAACGTGATTCTTGATTGGATCAGTAATCCTAAATTGGATTTGTTATGGATAAAGGATCTTCTTATGTTATATTATACTCTGAAATTCTCGACGATGAATCCATTTGAGAGATTTTATATGGGTATTCATGATATGGATCCAATTCAATTTGAGTATCAAATATCATGAGGATGCAATTCATCTCATTGAATTTACAGGAGACGATTTCTCATCTCTATGGGATTAGATCCCGAGTTATTGTGAAGTAAAAAAAACAATGAGATTATGGAAGTAAATATTCTTGCATTTATTGCTACTGCACTGTTCATTCTAGTTCCTACTGCCTTTTTACTTATCATATATGTAAAAACAGTCAGTCAAAATGATTAATTTGAATGAAGCTTGACTTTTGAGTTTTTATCCATGATTGAAGAAATGGAAGGGATTCAAATTCCACGTATTAGTATTAAATGAAAAAGGGGGGCTAGAGTTAGCAGTATAGAAGATCCGATAAGTGTGGTAGAAAGAGCTCTAGGAACCTTTCTACCTCACTCTCGATTAGTCTAGAAAGTTGGACTTTCTAAAGATCTAGAATAAGAACATGGGAATTCTTGAAATCTTTTTTTTTTTTTTTTATTGAAAGGTTATTTTATTATTCCTAGATTCCATTACGCGATTCCAGTAGAATTTGGAAATGGAGGTGTTTTTCTTTAGAAACGTTTTGCCGAACGATATATGAAATAATTGAGAAAGTTTCATTACTTAACTCCACTCAATGAGTCGTACCTCTAGAGTCCACTTCTTCCCCAGACTACAAGTGAAAGAGAAAATGTAAAGACTACCATTAAAGCAGCCCAAGCAAGACTTACTATATCCATGTGAATCATGTCCCCCATCTCTATGACTATCAAGGAATTCTTCCATTATTGATCACTGCTCTAATAATAGTGGAATCCATGGCGCAGAGTCAAAAAGGGACTCTGCGCCAAACGCTATTAAGAAATCCATTCCATAAAATAACTCCACCTACAAGAAGGGGCGATCCAATTTCTGGTAGACTCGGTAAGCGTTAAACACAAGTAAGAGACGCAGTTACTCCCCTGGGATTCGCAAGTATTGTCAAGTGAATGTTATTAACGGAATATGTAAGAATAGTAAGATCCACTATTTCTTTTATTGACCACAGAAAAATGGACAATCAAAATGGAGCACTACCTATGAAATATCTCTACCTATGATCTCATACTTAAAGTCTCCCAACTGTCTCTGTGAGACAGTCGGGTCTATTCTATTCTTGATTTGGGGTTACCGAAAAGAAAGACGTTTTTTTTCTGAGTCTATCCAAGGCAATTCTCTATCCAATCTTGGATTGGATGTCTGAGCATTCAGAGACTCTCGTAAGTCTGTATCCAAGGTATCTTACACTGTTTCCAGAACTAATAACTCATAATAGGATTCCCCACCCGACTATCCAATTTCACCTAAAACTCAGTCAGTAGACATAGTGGAAGGGAATCCGTAAGTCTTGATAGCTGGACCTTCCTAGACTAGAATCCTTAGCCTAGACGGAAGGGTTGAGATAGAATAGAGTCTCCAGATTTTAAGTAATAATAAATCCAGTACCAGCTGTCTTCGTTTTATCTTATTGTGCTTCTGCTGGGGCAAAAATGTGTTAAGTTTTCTCATATCATCAGCAAAAATATGGGATTTCGGTTTTTGGTTGTTGATCAGGCGACACCCAGATTTGAACTGGGGAAAAAGGATTTGCAGTCCCCCGCCTTACCCCTCGGCCATGTCGCCAAAATAGCTAGTAAGATGGATTTACCCCCTCTTTGGGTTTTTTTGTTTTATACTGCAAGAGAAAATGTGGATTTTACATTCCCGAAAAAAGGCAGGGCAAGCTTGGAACCATTAACTAGTGACTTGAATTCCGGAAAGGTTTGTGAATCTCAAATTGCGTTTAATCTAATTAAGTTGATACACAAACTAATCAGTATCCATTCTTTATCAAGAATCAATCGCTTTCAATTCCCTTTCCATTATAAGAAGAATTCTGTATCTATGTAAACCCCAGAACAGAAATTGTGACACAGATATCCCTAATCAGGTATCGTAGCTATATATGCCTATAAAGAAAGGGAATTCTTCTTATTCATGAAATAATAGAATCGAAATTATGATATAGCACGGTCTTGCCCCAAGTATAACTGGGATAGTAGCGGATAGTGAAATAGCTATAGCTGCATGTGCTTCCTAGGTACGTACAACCCCCCTTACCTACTTCAACTAGAGTCCATGAATTCGACTAACCAATAACAAATGGGTCCAAATTTCTTTCGTCTCTGCGAATCCTTTTTTGAACATTGGAGCAATGGAATCGGCGAAAAAGTGGAGAAAAAGTGAAGTGCTAAAAAATTCGATTCTGTTCCTGATTATTCTGTCTTTCTCTCATTCATAGAGAACCGATCCAATCCTGAATTCGTTCTTTTTCTGGTACCAAAAAGGGTCGTAATTCGGGTCGTACTATCCTAAATTGGATGACTTTGGATATTCTATAACAAGATTCCACCAGTCTCATCGACAAAATTCTGTTTCTAGGAATGTTTTCAAAATTGATATCTGTTGAAAATTCGAATTTGAGTCTAAAATTCTCTTTTGACCTCTCCCCACACGTATTTTCTCCATTACTATTTTCTACATTCCATATATGATATGGAGTTGGATCAAATTTCATGTGATTTAGTAAACAAAATAGATATTCCATCATTGCTAGCTCGACCCAGAGGGTTCGAGGAAGAATGAGCCAATAATGAATGGGATTTTTTTGAACAAGAGGAAACTTAAGATGTTACAAGATGGAAATGAGGGAATGTCTACAATACCTGGGTTTAGTCAGATACAATTTGAGGGATTTTGTCGGTTCATTGACCAGGGCTTGATGGAAGAACTTTCTAAGTTCCCAAAAATAGAAGATCCCGATCAAGAAACTGCATTTCAATTCTTTGTAGAAACATATCACTTGGTAGAACCTTTGCTAAAGGAAAGAGACGCTGTGTATGAATCACTCACCTATTCTTCTGAATTATATGTACCTGCGGGATTAATTTGGAAAACCAGTAGGAATAGGCAAGAGCAAACCATATTGATTGGAAACATTCCTCTAATGAATTCCCTGGGCACCTTTATAGTCAATGGAATATACAGAATTCTGATCAATCAAATATTGCAAAGCCCCGGTATTTATTACCGTTCAGAGTTGGACCCGAAGGGAATTACTATCTATACTGGCACCATAATATCGGATTGGGGAGGAAGATCAGAATTAAAGATTGATAGAAAAGCAAGGATATGGGCTCGTGTGAGTAGGAAACAAAAAATATCCATTCTAGTTCCATCATCAGCTATGGGTTCGAATCTAAGAGAAATTCTAGATAATGTTTGCTACCCTGAAATTTTCTTGTCTTTCCCGAATGATAAGGAGAAAAAAACGATCGGGTCCAAAGAAAATGCCATTGTGGAATTTTATCAACAATTTGCTTGTGTAGGTGGTGATCCATTATCTGTTGATTCCGAGTCCTTATGTGAGAAATTACAAAAGAAATTTTTTCAACAAAGATGTGAGTTAGGAAAGATTGGTCGACGAAATATGAATCAGAGACTGAATCTTGATATCCCTCAGAATAATACATTTTTGTTACCGCGAGATGTATTGGCAGCTGCGGATCATTTGATCGAAATGAAATTTGGAATGGGTCCACTTGACGATATGAATCACTTGAAAAATAAACGTATTCGTTCTGTCGCGGATCTCTTACAAGATCAATTCGGATTGGCTCTGGTTCGTTTAGAAGATGCGGTTCGAAGAACTCTCTGCGGAGCAATTAGGCATAAATTTAGACCGACTCCTCGGAATTTGGTAACTTCAACTCCATTAACAACCACTTATGAATCGTTTTTCGGCCTCCATCCCTTATCTCATGTTTGGGATCGAACGAATCCATTGACACAAATCGTTCATGGGCGAAAAGTGAGTTATTTGGGTCCTGGAGGATTGACAGCGCGAACGGCAAGTTTTCGGATGCGAGATATCCACCCTAGTCACTATGGACGTATTTGCCCAATTGACACGTCTGAAGGAATCAATGTTGGACTTGTTGGATCCTTTGCGCTTCATGCTAGGATTGGCCACGAGGGGTCTCTAGAAAGCCCATTTTTTGAAATTTCTGAAAGAGGCAAAGAGGCGGGGGTAGTTTATTTATCATCAAGGAGAGATGAATACTCTGTGGTATCCACAGGAACTTCTTTGGCGTTGAATCCGGGCAGTCAGGAAGAACAGGTTGTTCCAGCTCGATTCCGTCAAGAATACCTGACTCTCGCATGGGACCAGATTCATCTTCGAAGCATTTTTCCCTTTCAATATTTTTCGATTGGAGCTTCCCTCATTCCTTTTATCGAGCACAATGATGCGAATCGGGCTTTAATGAGTTCAAATATGCAACGTCAAGCAGTTCCGCTTTCTCGGTCCGAGAAGTGCATTGTTGGAACTGGGTTGGAACGCCAAGTGGCTCTCGATTCGGGGGTTTCTGCGATAGCCGAACACGAGGGAAAGATCCTTTATACCGATACCGAGAAGATCATTTTCTCAAGTCATGGGGACACTCGAAACATTCCATTGCTTACGTATGAACGTTCTAATAAAAATACTTGTATGCATCAAAAATCCCAGGTTCAGCGGGGGAACTGGATTAAAAAGGGGCAAATTTTAGCGGATGGTGTTGCTACAGTTGGTGGGGAACTCGCTTTGGGAAAAAACATATTAGTAGCTTATATGCCATGGGAAGGCTACAATTTTGAAGACGCGGTACTCATTAGTGAACGTCTGGTATATGGAGAGATTTTTACTTCTTTTCACATACGGAAATATGAAATTCAGATTCATGTGACAAGCCAAGGTCCTGAAAGAATCACTAATGAAATACCACATTTAGAAGCCCATTTACTCCGCCATTTAGACAGAAATGGAATTGTGATGCTCGGATCGTGGGTAGAAACGGGCGATATTTTAATAGGTAAATTAACGCCTCAGATGATCCAAGAATCTTTGTGTGCCCCGGAAGATCGATTATTACGAGCCATACTTGGCATTCAGGTAGCCACTGCAAAGGAAACTTGTCTAAAACTACCTATAGGTGGCAGAGGGCGAGTTATTGATGTGAGATGGATCCGGAAAAGGGGGGATCGGTCGCAGAAATCGAGTTATTGTATGTGAGATGGATCCGGAAAAGGGGGGATCGTCCAGAAATGATTCGTGTATATATTTCACAGAAACGTGAAATCAAAGTAGGGGATAAAGTCGCTGGAAGACATGGGAATAAGGGTATCATTTCCAAAATTTTGCCTAGACAAGATATGCCTTATTTACAAGATGGAACACCGGTGGATATGGTCTTCAACCCATTAGGAGTCCCGTCACGAATGAATGTAGGACAGATATTTGAATGCTCGCTTGGGTTAGCGGGAGATCTGCTAGACAGGCATTATCGAATAGCGCCCTTTGATGAGAGATATGAGCAAGGGGCTTCGAGAAAACTAGTGTTTTCGGAATTATACGAAGCCAGTAAGCAGACAGCGAATCCATGGGTATTTGAACCCGAGTATCCGGGAAAAAGCAGAATATTTGATGGAAGAACGGGAGATCCTTTTGAACAACCTGTTATCATAGGAAAGCCCTATATTCTGAAATTAATTCATCAAGTTGATGATAAATTCCATGGGCGTTCCAGTGGACCTTATACGCTTGTTACACAACAACCGCTGAAAGGAAGGGCCAACCAAGGCGGACAGCGGGTAGGCGAAATGGAAGTTTGGGCCCTAGAGGGATTTGGCGTTGCTCATATTTTACAAGAGATGCTTACTTATAAATCGGATCATATTAGAGCTCGGCAGGAAGTCGTTGGGACTATACTCAGTGGAGGAGCATTCCCGAAACCTGAGGATGCTCCAGAATCCTTTCGATTGCTCGTTCGAGAACTACGATCTTTGGCTCTGGAATTGAATCATTTCCTTGTATCTGAGAAGAATTTCCAGATTAATAGGAAGGAAGCTTGATCGGAATAAATCAACAATTTTCTTATATGATATGATCGACCGATTTAAACATCAACAACTTCGAATTGGATCAGTTTCTCCTGAACAAATAAGTGCTTGGGCCACGAAAACCCTACCTAATGGAGAGATAATTGGAGAGGTAAAAAAACCCCATACTTTTAATTACAAAACCAATAAACCGGAAAAAGATGGCTTGTTTTGTGAAAGAATTTTTGGGCCTCTAAAGAGTGGAATTTGTGCTTGTGGAAATTATCAAGTCATCGGCAACGAAAAAGAAAACCCGAAATTTTGTGACCAATGCGGAGTCGAATTTGTTGATTCTCGGATACGAAGATCTCAAATGGGCTACATCAAGCTGGCATGCCCGGTAACTCATGTGTGGTATTTGAAACGTCTTCCTAGTTATATCGCGAATCTTTTAGATAAACCTCTTAAAAAATTAGAAGGCCTAGTATACTGCGATGTGTGATTTGATCCAAATTTTGATTTTACAGATTGAGAATGAAAAACTGTCATCCCATTCAATCCGATTGGGATGCCCTGATTCTGACATGTCTCTTGGGAGGAGTACCATGAAGCTCAGAGTTATTATGGGTGTATTTAATACTCCTAAATAAAAGGGAATTGATCTATGGTCGATTCCGTAACAGATACATAGGAATTGTTGGTTGTACCTCGTGAAAAAGACTTCTTTCATGGAATTCACCATTCCATTTCGGTTAGAATCTGTTCAAGTAAGCAACTATGACATGGTTACAGGGGTCTATTCATCGCATATAGGCCTTAAGGACATCATGTCATAACCATCGAGGTGAAGTAGGGACCTAAAAGATCGAATCGAACGATACATAGACAAGTAAATCCCTTATGAGTTCCAAGGAATTCTTTTTCTTTGATTTGAAGGGGATTCATCATTGGAAGGGAAGTAGACTACTCAAGAATTTCACATTTCATTTAGGCCCTATAAGGAATTATAAGGAATTCAGAAAATAGAAATCAAAGATCTAACTAAAAGGAAGAATGAATCAATGAAATGTTGGTTGGTCCTGACTGAGAACTTGAGTAAGGAGTAGACCTTTGTTTGGTTGGGGGTTTTCTAGAATAAAATTGGAGAACAAGAACACCCTTCTTTATTTGGTGTAACTACTTGAGCCGGATGAGAGGAAACCTTCACGTCCGATTTTGAAGGGGGGAAATCTTATAGGAACCTATCCCAATTTTTCTTTTGCTAGGGTCGTAGCTAAAAAACCGACTTTCTTACGATTACGAGGCTCATTCGAAGATGAAATTCAATCTCTGAAATCCAGCATCCCACTTTTTTTTACTCCTCAAGGCTTCAATACATTTCGAAATCGAGAAATCTCTACTGGAGCCAGTGCTATCAGAGAACAATTAGCCGATCCGGATTTGCGACTTATTCTAGATGATTCATTGGTAGAATGGAAAGATCTAGAGAAAAAAGGGACCACCGGTAATGAATGGGAAGATAGAAAAATTCGAAGAAGAAAGGATTTTTTGGTTAGACGCAGGCAATTAGCTAAGCATTTTCTTCAAACAAATGTAGAACCAGAACGGATGGTTTTGTGCCTATTACCAGTGCTCCCTCCCGAATTGAGACCGATCATTCAGCTAGATGGGGGGAAACTCATGAGTTCGGATATTAATGAACTCTATAGAAGAGTTATCTTTCGGAACATTTATCTTATCAGACTATTAAAAGAATCTTCGCCAGGGGACGCAATAATGTCTCAGGAAAAATTAGTGCAGGAAGCCGTGGATACACTTCTTGATAATGGGCTCCACGGACAGCCAATGAAGGACCGTCATAATAAGGTTTACAAGTCGTTTTCGGATGTAATTGAAGGGAAAGAGGGAAGATTTCGCGAGACTTTGCTTGGGAAACGGGTCGATTATTCGGGCCGTTCCGTCATTGTCGTGGGCCCTTGGCTTTCATTACATAGATGCGGATTGCCTCGCGAAATAGCAATGGAGCTTTTCCAGACATTTGTAATTCGTGGTCTACTCAGACAACAGATTGCTTCCAACATAGGAGTTGCGAAAAGGCAAATTCGGGAAAAAGAACCAATTGTATGGGAAATACTTGAAGAAGTTATGCGGGGGCACCCTGTATTGCTGAATCGAGCACCCACTCTGCATAGATTAGGCATCCAGGCATTCGAACCTATTTTAGTGGAAGGGCGTGCTATTTGTTTACATCCATTAGTTCGTAAGGGATTCAATGCAGACTTTGATGGGGATCAAATGGCTGTTCATGTACCTTTATCATTGGAGGCTCAAGCGGAGGCGCGTTTACTTATGTTTTCTCATATGAATCTCTTGTCTCCAGCTCTCGGAGATCCCATTTGCGTACCAACTCAAGATATGCTTATGGGACTCTATGTATTAACGATCGGGAATCGTCGAGGTATTTGTGCAAATAGGTATAATCCGTGGAATCGTATAAACTATCAAAATGAGAAAATAGACGAGAATCACTATAAGTATACAAAAGAGAAAGAGCCCTATTTTTGTGGTTCCTATGATGCACTTGGGGCTTATTGGCAGAAACGAATCAAATTAGAGAGTCCTTTGTGGCTCCGGTGGCGACTCGATCAACGTATGCGTATTCCTATTATTGCATCAAGAGAAGTTCCCATCGAAGTTCAATATGAATCTTTGGGTACCTATCATGAGATTTTTGGTCACTATCTAATAGTAAGAAGTGTAAAAAAAGAAATCCATTGTCTCTACATTCGAACTACTGTTGGCCATATTTCTTTTTATCGAGAAATCGAAGAAGCCATACAAGGATTTTGCCGGGCCTCCTCACGGGGGACCTAAGCTAAGTAATTCTATGATACCCCCGGGAATTCGGGTCTCTCCAATTCAACTAGGATTCTAATTCCTGAATTTCTATGCGACTCAAGATCCAGGAAAGGAAGTCTTCAAATCACTGACTCAAACTTATTGTTGGTCGAATCCTACTCAGCGGAATATGGAGGTACTTATGAGAGACAAAGACGATCTGGTTTTTCACAATAAAGCGATAGATGGAACTGCCATAAAACGACTTATTAGCAGATTCATAGATCACTTTGGAATGGCATACACATCACACATCCTGGATCAAGTAAAGACTCTGGGTTTCCAAACAGCCACTGCTACATCCATTTCATTAGGAATTGATGATCTTTTAACAATACCTTCTAAAGGATGGCTAGTCCAAGACGCTGAAAAACAAAGTTTGATTTTGGAAAAACATCATCATTATGGGAATCTACACGCGGTCGAAAAATTACGTCAATCCATTGAGATATGGTATGCTACAAGTGAGTATTTGCGACAAGAAATGAATCCGAATTTTCGGATGACTGATCCTTTGAATCCGGTCCATATAATGTCCTTTTCGGGAGCTAGAGGAAGTGCATCTCAGGTACACCAATTAATAGGTATGCGAGGATTAATGTCAGATCCCCAAGGACAAATGATTGAGTTACCCATTCAAAGCAATTTCCGCGAAGGACTCTCTTTAACGGAATATATAATTTCCTGCTACGGAGCCCGCAAGGGGGTTGTGGATACTGCTGTACGAACCGCAGATGCTGGATACCTCACGCGCAGACTTGTTGAAGTAGTTCAACACATTATTGTACGTAGAACAGATTGTGGCACCATCCGGGGTATTTCTGTGAATCCTCGAGAGGGGATGATGACAGAAAGAATTTTGATCCAAACATTAATGGGTCGTGTATTAGCGGACAATATCTATATGGGTTCGCGATGCATCGCCATTCGAAATCAAGATATTGGGATGGGACTTGTCAAACGACTCATAACCTTTCGAGCACAACCAATATCGATTCGAACCCCCTTCACTTGTAGGAGTACATCTTGGATCTGCCGATTATGCTATGGTCGAAGTACCACTCATGGCGACCTGGTCGAATTGGGAGAAGCCGTAGGGATTATTGCGGGTCAATCTATTGGAGAACCAGGGACTCAACTCACATTAAGAACTTTTCATACCGGTGGAGTGTTCACAGGTGAGACTCCCGAACAGATACGAGCCCCCTCTAATGGAAAAATCAAATTCAACGAGGATTTCGTTCATCCCACACGTACACGTCATGGATATCCTGCTTTTCTATGTTATCTAGACCTGGCTGTCACTATTGAGAGTCAGGATATTATACATAATGTGAATATTCCACCAAACAGTGTTCTTGTAGTTCAAAATGATCAATATGTAGAATCAGAACAAGTGATTGCTGAAATGCGCGCGGGAACATCCACCGTGAATTTGAAAGAGAAGGTTCGAAAACATATTTATTCTGACTTAGAGGGAGAAATGCACTGGAGTAAGGATGTCTATCATGTACCTGAATCCAAATATGGGAATGTTCATCGCTTACCAAACCCAAGTCATTTATGGATATTATCAGGGGGTCTGCGCAGATCCGGTAGAGTCCCTTTGTCACTCCACAAGAATCAAGATCAAATGAATGTTCGTGCTCTTTCTGCTGACCGAAGAGATACGTCTAGCTTCTCAGTGACTAATGATCAAGTGAGATCTAATTTGTTTAGTGCGGGGCCTTCTGGTAAAAGTATCCGAAGGGTTCTTGATTATTCAGGACCTGATCAAACCCTATGCAATGGTCATTGTAATTTCATCTATCCTGCTATTCTCCACGAAAATTCGGATCTATTGGCAAAGAGGCGAAGAAATAGATGCATCATTCCATTCCAATCTAATCAAGAACGAGAGAGAGAACTATTACCTCGCTCAGGTATCTCTATGGAAATACCCATAAATGGCATTTTCCATAGAAAGAGTATTCTTGCTTATTTCGATGATCCCCAATACAGAAGAAACAGTTCGGGAAGTACTCAAAATGGGACTAGAGAGACGCATTCCATTGTCACAAAAGAGGATTTGATTGAGTCTCGAAGAGCCAAAAAAAAATGTAGGCAAAAATACCAAAAGAAAGAAGTTTTCATTCCCGAGGAAGTACATATATTACCCGGATCCTCTTCCATAATGGTGCGGAACAATAGTATTGTTGGAGTAAATACGCAAATTACTTTCAATATAAGAAGCCGGGTAGGCGGATTGGTCCGAGTAGAGAAAAAAAGGGGGGAGATTGAACTGAAAATATTTTCTGGAGAGATCCATTTTCCTGGAGAGACAGATAAGATACCCTGCCAGAGTGGCATCTTAATACTACCAGTCACGGGAAAAAAAAAGGCTAAAAAAAAATGGAAAAATGGGATCGATGGCCAACAGATCACTACCTAGTCACGGGAAAAAAAAAGGCTAAAAAAAAATGGAAAAATGGGATCGATGGCCAACAGATCACACCTATCAAGAAAAAGTCTTTTGTTTTGGTTCGACCCGTAGGCCCAGCTGAAAGAGAAGACGAGATTGATTTCCCAACGCTTTTCCCCCACGATCTCTTGCAGGAAAGGGAGAATTTGCAACTTAGAGTTGTCAAGTATCTCCTTTCTGGAAATGGCGAAACAATTCGAGGAATTTCTGACCCAAGTATTCAATCAGTTCGAACTTGTTTAGTTGTGAATTGGGACCAAGAAAAAAAGGGTTCGTCTAGAGAGGAGATTCATGCTTCCTTTGTTGAAGTAAGAGTCAATGATCTGATTCGAGATTTCCTAAGAATGGACTTAGCGAAGTCCGCGTATAACAGAAAAAGGCATGATCCGGCAGGGTCGGGATTGATCCCCGAGAATGGAGTAGCTTGTAGGAATCTCAAACCTTTTTCTTCCAAGGGAAGGATTCAACAATCACTTACCCAACATCAAGGAACTAGTTGTACGTTGTTGAGTCGAAATAAGGAATGCCAGTCTTTGATCATTTTGTCATCATCTAATTGTTCTCGAATGGGTCCATTCAACGGTTTGAAATATAACAACAATGGGAGAAAAGAATCAATGAAAAGGGATCTCCGAATTCCAATTAGGAATTCGTCGGGTCCTTTAGGGATTCTGCCGAAAATTGCGCATTTTTCTCCATCTTACCACTTAATAACTCATAATCAGATCGTGGGAAAGAAATATTTGCTCCGTGAAAATTTCAAACAGACTTTCCAAGTACTTCACTATTATTTCATGGATGAAAGTGGGAGAATTTCGAATCCCAATCCATCCAGTAACAGGATTTTAAATCCATTCAATTTGAATTGGGATTCGCTCCAGCCCGCCTATTGTGAAGAGACATCGATAATCATTCGCCTTGGACAGTTGATTTGTGAAAATGTATGTATATCAAAAGATGGACCGCGCCTCAAAACTGGGCAGGTTATAATTGTTCATGTTGACTCTTTAGTAATAAGATCCGCTAAGCCCTATTTGGTTACTCCAGGAACCACCGTTCATGGCCATTATGGGGCAATCCGTTACGAAGGAGATACAATAGCTACATTTCTCTATGAAAAATCGAGATCGAGTGATATAACGCAAGGTCTTCCAAAAGTAGAACAAGGGTTCGAAGTGCGTTCGATTGATTCAAACCTAAAAGAGAGGGTGGAAGGTTGGAACGCATGTATAACAAGAATTCTTGGAATTCCTTGGGGATTCTTGATTGGCGCTGAGTTAACCATAGCACAAAGCCGTATCTCTTTGGTTACTAAGATTCAAAAGGTTTATCGATCCCAGGGGGTGCAAATCCATAATAAGCATATAGAAATGATTGTGCGTCAAATAACATCAAAAGTGTTGGTTTCAGAAGATGGAATGTCTAATGTTTTTTCACCTGGAGAACTCATAGGATTGTTGCGGGCAGAACGAACAGCGCGCGCTTTGGAAGAAGCGATCTGTTATCGAGTTGTCCTAGTGGGAATAACGAGGGCGTCTCTGAATACTCAAAGTTTCATATCTGAAGCAAGTTTTCAAGAGACTGCTCGGGTTTTAGCAAAAGCCGCTCTACGAGGTCGTATCGATTGGTTGAAAGGCCTGAAAGAGAACGTTGTTCTGGGGGGTATGATACCTGTTGGTACCGGATTCAAAGGATTCGTGTACCGTTCAAGGCAACGCAGCAACAGTCCTTTGGAAATGAAAAAGAAGAATCTATTCGGGGGGGAAATAAGAGATATTTTATTCCAACATAGAGAATTATTAGATTCTTGCATCCCAAAGAAAGTCCATGATCCATCCTAATTTGCGGGATTTCATGATTTCTAAGAGTAAATTCATCCCTTTAACTGCACTTTCACTATCTAGTCCGGTTATTCGATTTGGTAATAAAAATAAGGAATAGAAAGGAATTAATGGCTTGGCCCGTGTATCAACGGTCAATCTCCGGTAGAAGGTTCCGTCGGAACAATTCTTTATTTAGGGCACCTAGTCTCTAAAAAAAAAAAAAAAGAGGAAGTGTGGGGAAAAATGACAAGAAGATATTGGAACATCAATTTGGAAGAGATGATGGAAGCAGGAGTTCATCTTGGGCATAAGACTAAGAAATGGAATCCTAGCATGGCACCTTACATCTCTGCAAAGCGTAAAGGGAGGCATATTACAAATCTTACTAGAACTGCTCGTTTTTTATCAGAAGCTTGTAATTTAGTTTTTGATGCAGCGAGTACGGGAAAACAATTCTTAATAGTTGGTACCAAAAAAATAGCAGCTAATTCAGTCGCATCGGCTGCAAGAAGGGCTCGGTGTCATTATGTTAATAAAAAATGGCTCGGTGGGATGTCAACGAATTGGTCCACTACAGAAAGAAGACTTCATACGTTCAGCAATTTGAGAGCGGAACAAAAGACGGGAAGACTCAACCGTCTTCCGAAAAGAGATGCAGCAATCTTGAGGAGACAATTATCTCACTTGCAAACCTATCTGGGTGGGATCAAATATATGACGGGGTTGCCTGATATTGTAATCGTCGTTGATCAGAAAGACGGCTATAAGGCTCTTCGCGAATGTGTCATTTTAGGAATTCCAACGATTTGTTTAATCGATACAAATTGTGACCCGGATCTTGCGGATCTTCCGATTCCAAGCAATGATGACTCTATAGGTTCACTTCGATTCATTCTTAACAAATTAGTCTCGGCCATTTGTGAGGGCCGTTCTAGCTCTATAACAAATCAGTGATTAATAATAAGATAAGTCAATGACTTCGGGAAATATATGGATTTTTGGAATTGGTTCCTTTTCCTGAATCGAAAAAAAGAGAGAAAAATCATTGGGGATTTTCGAAGATTCCTTGGTATCTGAAATACACGATTCAAGTAGGCGAGTCGAGAAAGAGATAGTGGAATCAAAATCATAGTTCTACTTCTGCCAGAGGGCAATATGAATGTTCTACCATGTTCCATCAACACCCTAAAAGGGTTCTACGATCTATCCGGTGTGGAAGTAGGCCAACATTTCTATTGGCAAATAGGTGGTTTCCAAGTCCATGCCCAAGTGCTTATTACTTCTTGGGTCGTAATTGCTATCTTAGTAGGTTCAACCACTATAGCGGTTCGAAATCCACAAACCATTCCGACTGACGGTCAAAATTTCTTCGAATATGTCCTTGAATTCATTCGAGACTTGAGCAAAACTCAGATTGGAAAAGAATATGGTCCTTGGGTTCCTTTTATTGGAACTATGTTCCTATTTATTTTTATTTCTAACTGGTCAGGGGCTCTTTTACCTCGGAAAATCATAGAGCTACCCCAGGGGGAGTTAGCCGCACCCACGAATGATATAAATACTACTGTTGCTTTAGCTTTACCCACATCTGTGGCCTATTTCTATGCGGGTCTTACCAAAAAAGGCTTGGGTTATTTCGGTAAATACATTCAACCAACGCCAATCCTCTTACCAATTAACATCCTAGAAGATTTCACAAAACCCCTCTCACTTAGTTTTCGACTTTTCGGAAATATATTGGCGGATGAATTAGTCGTTCTTGTTCTTGTTTCTTTAGTACCTTCAGTGGTTCCTATACCTGTCATGCTCCTTGGATTATTTACAAGTGGTATTCAAGCTCTTATTTTTGCAACTTTAGCTGCGGCTTATATAGGCGAATCCGTGGAGGATCATCATTGACTAGCTTTGAAAAGAGTTTTCGCCTTTGTTTTGCCTATTCCTATGTGATGCAATATATATGTATGGGCGACTCGAGATAAGCTATTTCGAGATAAGCTATTGGGGGATAGAAATACGGTATATATGATCTAGAGTAGTAGCAAAAAAGATTCCGATATGCTTTTTTGTAAAAAAAAAAGGATAGAAAGAATTCAAACCATTCTATTATGATAAACACTATTATCATTAACCATTTATGATCTACTCGAGGATGAAATATGACTAATCCATGGCTCAAATGGACAGAAGTTTTGACTTCATTAACGAGCAGAGTAAGGAAACGGGTGACGGATGTCGTACTAAAGAAAATTTTCTTTACAACTCTTGTACGAGACCTAATTTTAGTAATCAGTTTGAGTTGCTGGTGGAGTGGGAGAACATGTCCACCTCCACCCAGGGATACTATCTATATCATTGCGGAACTTACGGAAGAAAGCAATGGCTCAGATGAATCCTCGCTTTCTTCCGTATCCGTAGTGGCGGAACTTACCAATGGCTCAGATCGGGGAATCGAGTTCGTCCGACAGGAAAAAGGAAAAGGGCTCTGCCAGAGTAAGTAGACTAATTAAACGAACTAAAAAAAAAAAAACAGAAAAAGTAAGGAAAGAAGAGCTCCTATGTTAGTATTATTTAATGGCTAGAAGACGGATCTTGTGTATGCTCAAAGGAGGATTCTAGAATCCTGAGGAATCTAAGATGTGAATAGTTGGTTTATACTATGCAACAAATGTATATACTAGATATTGAGAGATTTTCTATGAACCACCCATCCATTTTATTTCCTATCTCACTAGGAATTTCAATGAGGATTCCAATAGAAGTCCTTCCGTTTTGTCTGTGACGAATGAATAAACAGATGAAATCAAGCATATAGAAGAGAAAGAAAGGGCGCAGAATTGAAAGCATGGTTCGAAACAAAGAAATGCAAGAACGAGAGTCGGATCATTGATAGTGATAAAGACTCCACGGATAGGAACTAAAAACGAGATCTCGAAGTTGTTCTGCTGGTTCAATCCTAGCATTACTTAAAGACAAAGTTTTGAGTGACTTCAATCGTATGGATCTTAGTAATCGATCCTAAGCATACGTTAGAATGGTGGATTGATTCTATCATTAACCATTTATGAAGTGCGAGGCACTTATCATGAATCCATTGATTTCTGCCGCGTCCGTTATTGCTGCTGGATTGGCTGTAGGGCTTGCTTCTATTGGACCCGGAGTTGGTCAAGGTACTGCTGCGGGCCAAGCCGTAGAAGGGATCGCCAGACAACCAGAGGCAGAGGGTAAAATACGAGGTACTTTATTGCTTAGTCTAGCTTTTATGGAAGCTTTAACAATTTATGGACTGGTCGTGGCATTAGCACTTTTATTTGCGAATCCCTTTATTTAATCCTATCAATAAAAAAAAAAAAAAGTTTTTTTTCTGATTTTCTTGCTGCGAACTTGCCACTTTCTTCTTTACCCGCTCTTAAACCCTTTTTGATTGGTTTTTAGAAAGCGTTGCAGCAGGAGGGATTTCACAATTGACACGAAAGCTCGGCCAAATTCTAAGAATAATAAGTCATTTTCTTTTTTATTATTGGGAACTTCCATTGAATTGAAATAATAATGAAAAATTTCCCAATTCCATATTCAACAATCCAATCTCACAATTGACACGAAAGCTCGGCCAAATTCTAAGAATAATAAGTCATTTTCTTTTTTATTATTGGGAACTTCCATTGAATTGAAATAATAATGAAAAATTTCCCAATTCCATATTCAACAATCCAATCTCGTTCGAAATAAATAAGGAAATTCATCCAAAATCCATCCAAAAAGGGACGAAGTGATACAAAACGAATTCTGTTTGATTTTGTTATAGTCCTATCTATCAGAGGAGATCCTATGAAAAATGTAACCAATTCTTTCGTTTTATTGGGTTACTGGCCAGCCGCCGGGAGTTTCGGGTTCAATACCGATATTTTTGCAACAAATCCAATAAATCTAAGTGTAGTACTTGGTGTATTGATCTTTTTTGGAAAGGGAGTGTGTGCGAGTTGTTTATTTCAAAAATAGGTTGGATCCAACCAACTGCACTTTCGTTTGTTTTTCTTTCTACCCAGGAAAGAAAAAAGAAAGGTGCACGATCTCGCGAATTACTTCTGAATAAATTAAGAAATCATATGTACGAACCATAGCATTTCGTGACTGATTGGTCAATCAACTTTGATTTTCTATCAACCAAGAATGCGGGACTATTAACATGGTTAAGGCTAAAACGTTTGAAGTCAAGGCTCAACACGGTACTCTTTCTACCACTAAGTAGGGAGATAGTGTCAAAAAAGTAGTTGGCAATTTATCCGATATAGAGCACTCATACGGATCAAATATGGATCAAATAGATTTGAACCATTTACTAGAAAAATCGGCCTAGGCAACCCGCCTTTTTCCAAGGCTGAGTCGACGACCTATGTATCAAGTAAGAAAAGAAGCATTTGTTGGATTCAAAAAAACAACTTTGCCGAGAATTGCAGATTTTTGTCTGGTCGGAAGAGTCCTCCGAAGCATCTGGTCTTGGATCAATGATCCATTTTGAGATTTTGTAATACGAGCAGAGAAGAGAGGAGAGGATAGGCGCATTACAGAAAAAAAATGGGCAATGCCCCATAAGTAACCGAGCGTGAGAGCCAAATGAATCGAAAGATTCTTGTTTGGTTCGGGAAGAGATCATGGAAATTTGGAAATGAATGGCAAGAGAATCTACTTTCATTAAGTGATTTATTAGATAATCGAAAACAGAGGATCTTGAGTACTCTTCGAAATTCAGAAGAACTCCGTGGGGGGGCCATTGAACAGCTGGAAAAAGCCAGGGCACACTTAGGGAAAGTGGAAACAGAAGCGGATGAGTATCGAGTGAATGGATACTCTGAGATAGAACGATCAAAATTGACTTTGATCAACTCAACTTCTAAGAATTTGGAACAATTCGAAAATTCCAAAAACCAAACCATTCAGTTTGAACAACAAAGAGCGATTAATCAAGT